TTTCGATACAATCAAATAGATTGCCACAAGGGCGCCATATTCTAGGAGCCCAAACTATGTGATTGAATAAATCCTCCTCTATCTGTTGCGGATCGAGGGCCCCTTCTTCAAACTCCGATTTGTACTTTTCATATAGAAATCTCTGATCAACGATAGAACAAGATCCATTTTGCATCATATCTAACGCTCCGCGCCTTGGTTCGGACCGAAGAAGTAATGTCACTCGATTCTTATCAAACTGACTGCAATCTTTTTCTGTCCGCGAGGATCCCGCCAGAGCCAGAGCGCCTTCTACTTCTAATAGTAATAGGCCATGAACTAGATCAGAATCATTCTCAACGAATCCATAAGAAGTGATCCACTTCTTTTCATTGGGTCTGGATGAAGACCAAAGATCTTGAGCGACCGATCCGGCAGAACAACTCAAAAGATAAAGAAGTATCGTTAATTTCTTCATGCTCGTTCCAAGTTCGAAGTACCATTTGTACAAATAAGAACCCCCTCCCTGACATGATTTCTTCTTCATATAGATAGATATAGGATCTATGGGGCAATTACTTAGAAGTACATTTTGTGCAACAGCCCTTCCTATCTGATAGAAAAGGATCCCATGATCCTGAACCGATCTTATCTGGGATCGAAAATCCCAAGTTTTTCTATGAAGAGCTAATCTAATTGTATTAGTTTCTATAATGGATTTCTTCTGTGTAATACTAATTGATAGGGCCTCATTGATAAGTGCTGCAAGATCTCGCGCATTGGAACCCATGGTTATGGACCCGAATCCATTAGTATGGAACATCCTCTTTTCCAAGTGAAATCCCCTAGTATATGAAAGAATGAAAAAGTGCTTTCGTTGTTGTGGAAGAAGAAGCCTTCGTATCTTAATGCATGTATTGAATTGATTCGGAGCTATTAGAGCGGGATCCACTTTTTGGGGAACATGAGTCGAAGCAATAACAAGAATCTTTCCAGTGGAACATCTTTCACAATCCCTGGAGAGAGAGTTCTCTAATAGACCGAGGGATAAGGAATTCGACTCATTCACATGCAGATCATGAATGTTTGGAATCCATATTATGCAAGGAGACATTGCTTTTGCTAATTCGAATTGAAGGGTGATATCAAATCGGTCTCTTTTTGGCGTCATATACATAGTTAGCAGCTCCGTATCAATATCAAGGTCATCATCAATATCGATATCGTCACTATCATCACTATCATCACTCTCATCGCTATCATCGCTATCATCGCTATCATCAATAGGATAACCTTTAGGCTTGTCATCCAGGAACTTGTTCGGAAATACCGTAATGAAAGGAACATAGGAGTTTGTCGCTAGGTATTTGACCAAACAGGATCGTCCAGTTCCTATAGAACCTATCACTAAAATACCTCGAGAAGGGGATAGGGCTAAGCGGAGCGAAAAGGGTTTTCCATGAGGAGATGGGGAATTAGCCCCGCACGAGGTTTGTGAATAAGCGATTGTCTGATAATGAGCAAGGAATATCCGTCTTTCTGCTAAACAGGATCTATTGAACTCATAATTCATTAGATTCTTTTTATGAATGTCAACTAAGTATCGTAAGGAAATTGATCCCGGTTGTTCAATCATTTGATAACCAGAGTCATTCTTTGATAAATGATCACTATGAGTCAGATTCAATAGAATTTGATCAATCCTTCTTTCTGTCGTTAAGGTGGAGAACTGAACCAAGAATTCTCTTTCTTCATCATCAATCAAATCACTGTTCGCGACCCAGAATTCGATTTTATCATCAATCCAATCACCGTTCACGTTTTTTTTTTTTCTTATCAATGAATAGATCTCTTTACTTGTGCGACTTAGATGTCTCGTATTTCTCGAAAAAATGATTGGATTGATGGGATTTGGTATGATACTTACAAGATCGATGAGATTGATCTTCCAATATTTCTTCTTAGAACGTATTGATTTGACCCCATAAGCGGGACCACCAGAAGCAGAACCCCGCATTTCTTCCAGAGAATCTACTAATTGTTCCAGAACAACTAGAAAGAGATTCTTTAACCAGAAAGAATTCAGTTCAGATGTAGGATACCTATCCAGAAGTTTTCGAAATTCCATCATGTATGATGGAATCGTCAAAGATTTGATCTTTTCTAACTCTGTCTGTAACTCACTAGAGGCTCGGGAAACAAAAAGAAGATGTATACGAACGAGATATCCAGCAACAAGAATAAGGAAAAAGATTGAATAGAGGAACTCCCGAGCATTTGTTGATCTCAGATGTGCCCATATCAATGGAACGGGTGACTCATTGTTTCGATGAATCCTTTCTTCGGACAGAAGAATATTCTGTAAACATTGACTCGAAATCTCACTTATCGGAGTCCATTGTGGAAGAATCTTCTGAGGAATTGGCCGTGATATATCTGATCCATGCATCATATCATGAAAAATGGATACAAATTTTTGACTGCTACTTAGTATCGGCAATGGGTCTGAAAGAGTATCTAA